CCTTGTAACCTCGTAGCTTTATAGCTATACTTGATATATTGGCACCTTACCCCTATCGGCGCTAACTCCTCCCCTGCCAGGCTTTCGGTCTTTCTTACCCACAATCTCTGAGATATGGGATTGCTAGTGGTGACAGAAACGGCTTGACCTCCCCGAGCTCTTGTGGTACAATCTTTTCCCTGCGGAACCTAGATTTCTGATTCGGTTCGCAGAAGGGGGGGGGAGGGTAGTAGAAGCAGTGGGGCTTGACCAGTGGCTCGCGACGGAACAGGCTAACTAAGCCGCAATCAACTAAACGAATAACCAAGTAACCTCAACTTATAACCTATTAACCTTAACTTATTTTTACTTTTTCGTTTTCTTCATCGTTACTTCAGCGTCGTCGTCGCTGGCAAACTTCAGGTAGTGATTGGATCCTACCTACTCCATATTTTAGATCACCTACTTGTTGAGGTAGTTCGTTGGCGTTAGGTTGCCAGATCCTCCTCAGATAGCCTCGTCAAAACGAAATAAAGAACGAGAGTGAGATGTCGAAACTGTCTTCATTTCAAAATGGATTCCTTATCAAAAAATGATTAATGATGCGGATAAGCTGATACCGACTCGTCAATCTCCTCCATACTCAATCCGCATCATATTACTTGCACGAAAACAGGGAACTCATTAACAAATCTACCCATCGATTTGATAGATTTTTCATCTTTCTATCTGCGTTGCTTATTAATAATAACGGGATCCGGAAAATGAGTGGGGCGCAAAGCCGAAGCCTTAAAAAGAAATTGAAAAGAATTGAATTTCTTCTTTTTATTTTGTAGTTGAAAACAATTGGGGGGATTTTTGGACTACCTTTCTCATCTCAAGGGTAATTGAATGACGAGGAGCCGTATGAGGTGGGAATCTCACGTACGGTTCCGTATAGTGACATTGGAGCTGTCGACTATTCCACGACTACACCAAAAAAACCCAACTCTGCCCTACGTAAAGTCGCGAGAGTTCGATTAACCTCCAAGTTTGAGGTAACGGCTTACATACCAGGTATTGGCCATAATTTGCAGGAACATTCGGTGGTCCTCGTGAGAGGCGGAAGGGTCAAAGACCTACCCGGTGTTAGGTATCACATTGTTAGAGGAACCTTAGATGCTGTAGGGGTGAAGGATCGTAAGAAGGGGCGTTCTAGTGCGTTGCATAACATTGTCGCAACTTGTATCATTGCAATGATTCCGTATCAGTTGTTCTGATATGTTAAATGTGTAGCTGACCCAGTATTGCAAGGGGACTGAAGCCTGCTACTACAGAGATTGATAGAGAGTAATTATTATCTATCTATTTGTGTGAAACAACTTGGTGTCTAAGGTGTTCTATTCCACTAAGTTGAGTTTTACCTGGACTCCCACCTGGAAAATCTTGGGACGTCTTTTCCTCTTGGAACAGGTTTAGATTACGACTACGGAGATTCAGTGAAGGCTTTATGCACATCTACTGATTGGATTGATAAACCTACGGACATTCCTAGTAAGATAACTGAATTGCAAGATTTTCTTCTTTTATATCTAAACTTCGATTTTTTCATCCGCGGAATAAGAGAAAACGGATACCCAATATGCAATGAGTAAATATGATTTGCATCTTAAAAAATAAATGGTTCAAAATCATTTGAATAGTTTCTATTCAATCATGTGGAAAGCTGTATTCGATGAAAGTCGCACGTGCAGTTTGGGGGGAGATCCTCGACTAACTGGTGGATCCACCCTACAATATGGAGTGAAGAAGCCAAAATAGTAGCCTAAGATACCATTGAAATAAAAGAATTGATTGAAATCTGACATATTTATATTTGTAAACTCGTGTTACATCGGAGCAGTGTAGTGAACAGAAAGAAAACTATCGAATCAGATCCAATTTATCGTAATCGATTAGTAAATATGCTAGTTGATCGTATCCTGAAAAATGGCAAGAAATCACTAGCTTATCAGATTTTTTATCAGGCTATGAAGCGGATTAGGTAAAAGACAAATAGGAACCCACTGTCTGTTCTGCGACAGGCAGTGCGCGGGGTAACTCCCGACGTAGTGACAGAAACCAAACGTGTAGGTGGATCAACTTATCGAGTTCCCGTTGAAGTAGTACCGGCAGAGGGAAAAGCTTCGGCTATCCGGTGGTCATTAATCGCGTGTCGAAAACGCTCAGGTCGAAGTATGGCTTTAAGATCGAGTGATGAATCAATGGATGCCGCCAGAAATTCTGGTAGTGCCATACGGAAGAAGGAGGAGACTCATAAAGTTGCGGAAGCCAACAAAGCTTTTGCCCATTTCCGTTAGTTTCGGATTCGTTCCAATCCACAGTAATTGCGTTGTGGATTGGAACCGGGGCACAAACTATCTGGGAATCAAAAAACACTACGAAGAAATGGTTGAGTGAGGGGTGAACGACGAATAACGGGTGTCCAAGCCACAAGTGGAGATTGGCAACTACTTCTCTTCTTTCTTAGGTTGTTAATTATTAGACTCCTCCTGATAGGACGGCGGGGGGGGGGGGGCCGATGCAGAGTTGCGGAGTGCCTCGCAGAAAGGCGGCTTGACGCATGACCATTTTTTCAGAGACTGAAATTGATTGGGACGCGCATCGCATGGAGTAAAAATTGTTTGAGATATCGAAAAGAAGCCCCCATATCCGAGAATTCTGGAGACTCAATTAATTTTGGTTGACACAGATTGGTTTTTGTGATATATTATAAATTAACAAGCTTACTAGCCTGGGGAATCACTAATTATTTCTTGAAAACCAAAAATTACCATGACCGCAACTTTAGAACGACGCGAAAGCGCAAGCCTATGGGGTCGCTTCTGCGACTGGATTACCAGCACCGAAAACCGTCTTTACATCGGATGGTTCGGTGTCTTAATGATTCCCACCTTGCTAACCGCAACCTCTGTATTCATCATTGCTTTCGTCGCAGCTCCTCCCGTAGATATTGATGGTATTCGCGAACCCGTCTCTGGTTCTTTGTTATACGGTAACAACATTATCTCTGGTGCTATCATCCCTACTTCTGCAGCTATTGGGTTACATTTCTACCCAATCTGGGAAGCAGCTTCCGTCGATGAATGGCTTTACAATGGTGGTCCTTACGAACTTATCGTTCTTCACTTCCTACTTGGTGTAGCTTGCTACATGGGTCGCGAATGGGAACTAAGCTTCCGTCTAGGTATGCGTCCTTGGATCGCTGTTGCGTACTCGGCTCCTGTCGCAGCTGCTGCCGCCGTCTTCCTGATCTACCCAATTGGTCAAGGAAGTTTCTCTGACGGTATGCCTCTAGGCATTTCTGGTACTTTCAACTTCATGATCGTCTTCCAGGCTGAGCACAATATCCTTATGCATCCCTTCCACATGTTGGGTGTAGCTGGCGTATTCGGCGGCTCTCTATTCAGTGCTATGCATGGTTCTTTGGTAACTTCTAGTTTGATCAGAGAAACAACTGAGAATGAGTCTGCTAATGCAGGTTACAAGTTCGGTCAAGAAGAAGAAACCTACAACATCGTAGCTGCTCACGGCTACTTCGGTCGTTTGATCTTCCAATATGCTAGCTTCAACAATTCTCGTTCTCTGCACTTCTTTCTAGCTGCTTGGCCCGTAGTAGGTATCTGGTTCACCGCTTTAGGCATTAGCACTATGGCATTCAACTTGAATGGTTTTAACTTCAACCAATCCGTGGTTGACAGCCAAGGTCGTGTCATAAACACCTGGGCTGATATCATAAACCGTGCTAACCTAGGTATGGAAGTCATGCATGAACGTAACGCTCATAACTTCCCCCTAGACTTGGCTTCTGTCGAAGCTCCTTCTATAAACGGATAACATCCGTCTGGTTATGCAGCACAACTGGATACCAAATCTCTTAACTTCAGAGGGGGAGGTTTGGTGTCCAATGAGATGAAGGTTCATTCGGTAGAACGAATGAAAAGAATGATAACAGCTTATCGCAATTTCACGATTATCAGTTTCCAACCTTAAATTCTGAAAACTATTTGGAATATCCTTCCGCGACTTAATAGATTACGAAGTTTCCTACTCCGATTTGCAGAATGCTTGTAATCCCCCACCCCAATTTTTTGGATAGAAGAAGGAGTGTATTCCTCATTTCAAAGATTTTCTATTGTCTTGTTATATACATACAGCTAATATGTATGTGTATCAACCGAAGGACCTATCTAGATTGCTTAACAGATAGATCTTGTTCACGTCCGGGGGGGAGCCAACTAAATCAACAGAGGGGGCGGACGTAGCCAAGTGGATCAAGGCAATGGATTGTGGATCCATCACGCGCGGGTTCAATCCCCGTCGTTCGCCCATAATTTAATTGGGTAATTTGATCCCATCGCTCTGCTTGGAACGGAGAAGAACTGTTAAGGTGGATGGGATATGTGTGGGTCTCCTCAACAATAACAATTTAGAATTCCCGATCTAATTCCAATTTTGGATACGACTATTCACAGAAATCACTAGACTCATTTGAAATATGTATTCCATCCTATTTTGAAATTTTCAAGATTATTGGTATAATAAATGTGGGAAATAGATAGCATCTACCGCATAGAATTAATATGAAAAAAGAAAATAAGGTAAAAAAGGTGGCAAGAGAAAGAGTAGGAAGTCCAGATTTTTCATCTAAAATTTCGGAGTTAATAGAAGTCAGTCTATTAGATCACTTCTTCGAATCATTGAAAAACCAACATCTCAAAGAATTTTTAATTAGTCCATCTTCCAATTATGAACCTTTTATCAGATTATCTGACTTGTGATTTCTAAGTTCACTATTTTTACGCAATCTGCGTGATTCACTAAAAAGAGGTAGTGGCATCACCCTGGAGATGCTGATGTTGCTAACAATACCAATTTCCATGCATTGCTTGAGTGACAAAAGGTCGATCGAAAGAAGTTTTGTATTAACGGGAGTCATTAATGGGGGTGACGGAGTAAGAAGAAAACAAGCGGAAAACCTTGGTGATTTTTCCTGTGACTGCTTCCTCCGATTCGAAAGATCTTTATCTGTTGGAAGGAGTGAAAAGAGGAGAATACCTGTTTCCCGCTACTTAGGTTTGAGCGAAGATATTTCTGCAGGTTCAACGAAAGAAGAGAAGCAAGTTCGCTATGATGCGATGATTCCTCTGGTTTCCGGTAGATGGGAGGCATGCGTAGTGAGGGGTTCACTCCTTGGCAGAGATATATCCAGGGATGATTTTGAAAGGATTCAAGTATTTTGTAGGGGTAGGTGTTTACAAAATTCAAGTAGGTTTTTCACATTCTATAACTATCTGGTAGTTTCTAAAAACTACCAAAGTGATTTCGACTCGTTACTCTTTTGGGAAAATCGTAACAAGCGAGATCCGGGTCGGTTACAAGCAACACAATTGAGAAACGACTCATTAAGTCCCGTAGTATTAAACTCCTATGACGAGGCGTTACTTGAATCCGGAAATTCAGCGGATCACCAGGGGGATGGATCGGGATTTTACCCCGAACGAGAAGCCTTTTCCAACTTGTCTTCATTTATGTCTTGCGAGAAAACGACGTCGTTTCGTGGCTGTATATCCGGATTAGGTTGTGACAAAATTGGGGAAGAATTTCCCATTCTACACACTTATTCACAAATGAGAAATGGATTAATAAATCGACTCACCAAATTTATCTCGATAATCGAGAAATCAAATCTGATTTCTAATGGGGCAGTAGTTATTGACGTCAGTAGTAGCGTCAAATCTGGGAAAGGATTTCCATTGAAAATGAAGGGCGACATGCCGCTTACTCAAATATCTGGCAAGAAACTTGGGCTAGCGAGTAGCAGACACCTCAACCTCAATGAGATTCTTCCGAACTATTTTCAAATATCTTTTTTAGGTATACTTGGAGAAATAAGTAATCGAAGTGAAAATACTACTTTTTTAAACTAATTGAAAGAAGAGAGTAACATACATTCAATATATTCTTTAGTTAGATTGTATGGACGAAATAGAATAATACCTCTCTACTCAACATACATATTTCTTTTCTATGACTATTTCTGCGCATTATCTACTGAATATTTCTTCCAAATCAAATATCGGTTGGATGGCTGGACGGGGATCGGGGAGTACACCGGTGTAACAGGAATTGCAACTGAATAAATAGTATTGAAATGGAAAGATAACGTAGGGCGCCTATTGAACGAATATATTACTTTTCAAATTGATGAGTATAGAAATGTTCAATCAAATGTGCATAGATGGCTCGATACGACCGAGGATTCGTCTTCTTTCCCTGTCGGGGAAGTCTTAAAGTATGACTTGGAGGAATCAATTTGCCGTGTATCAATAATAGGAAACGAATTACTAAATAATATTGGTGTCAGTCTCGGTAGTAACAATCAACGGAACGAAAAATATTTTCATCGATTTCTCAATGTTTTATTTCTTTATAAAATGATTGTTGCTGAGGTTACTCGCCAGAAAGTTTTGATATATACCATTGATTATTGCATCGAAAAATTGAACGATATAGATCTCGAGAAATTAAACAAGATAGATCTCATGAAGCTTGATCTTTTATCAAGTTTATTCGATGGTTACATTGATGAACAGATACTTTTTCTCAAAACAATTCTTGAGAGAAAAAAGAGTTTATTCATTGAATCCAAACTGTTAATGAGTGATAAATCGGTAGGCTCTTCGACCGAGCTGGAACCTGCAGTGAATCCTACTTCTATCTGGTTGCCCCGCATTGAATCTATCCGAGCAGGGTTTTCAAGCGATGATTTTTCCATTACGGGAAGGCAATTTTGGAATCTGTTTATGCATGATTTAAACCGTGGGGGAGGTTCAACTAGAGATATTGGTGAGAATATTTTGAGATACATCTCCGATCAGGTTGATAAACTAAACTTTCTAGACGACTCACCTATACGGAACTGTGCTGGAAGCAACTTTATTCCGAGAATCAGAAGAAATTTTTTTATTGGGAGATGCAACAGTAGTTACCTCAACGTCTTAGAAAATTTCTACGTGGGCTCCGAAGATGAAACCATCTCATCTAATATCATCTCATTTATTCATCCCCAACTGTCGGATTCGTTGTCATCCAATTTATCGAGACAAACAGCGGGGGAGGTTGCTGGTCACGCACTCACACCAATTCAATTTACTTTATCTAATCTGCATGAATCCACAGCATTAGTAACTCACCCAGATGGACTTTCCAATTCTATTTCGGATCTGAAGAGGTTACTGGCGAGTTTGAACTTATCTCCTCGTGAAACGATAGAGTCATTTCTATATTCGTGCAGTAGCGATGGAGTTTCTTTGGAGAAAACGTCGATAAACTCCGATTCATCGTCGGATGGGCAACCCCAACCTCGTCTCAAGAATCTGGTATTGGATCGAGTCTATCAAAAGAATTTGTCTATTAAGTATTTCTGGGAACCGGAAGAATTGGAAACATCTTATTGGTCGCTAAGACTCCCATTATGCAACGATGTAACATCGAGATCTCTAGCAGAATCGATTGGAAAGGAGGTTGCGTACGAAGATACGGATTTTGCGGATCAATCTATCCGGAGGGAGGCTATTCGTCCATCCCACTTTATCAATTTCAATGAATTATTCAAAGATTTGAACAGATATAAGATCTCTTGGATCTTTTGGAAAGACAATATCGATGAAAAATGGAGCTTATTTAGAGATTACATACCTTGGTTTTTTACCCCCACCTGGTGGAAATACTTTTACGATCTGATTAGAGAAACATATCCAGAAATAGGACTTAAAATAAGTTATGACTCAACTCATAATTTTCCTAGAATTTATAAAAGAATTGCTGAAAATGTAGTAGATGGTGCGAAAGCCTATTTGTCTCAAAGACTGCAAAGCCTAGGATTGAGATTCGACAACGATTCTATCAATACTATAGTATCCGAGATAAGTCTTCTTATTTTCGAGGAAATTCCTGATGAAGCGGAGATTTTACATTCGGGAGGATGGTCAGTATCTCAATCTTCCAATAGGTCTATCTTCTATTACTTCATTCTTTCAGTATTAATTGTTCTTGCATTATTCAAACACCCTTTGTCTGCCGTTTCGGGTTCCAATTCCTTTCATTTATGGAAACGTTTCAATACTATTGAATATTTGACAGACCCAACGCGTGGATCCTATTTGAAAGAGGTAATGCATTCCCCTTCGACAAGCTAAATGTCAACGAGAGATCTACTAATCTATTCTTTGAATAGATTCTTGAATTATATAAATAATATAATTTTTTTCTTCTTTGTGAAAGATGAAATTGATTCATGGATATTTCATAGAGAAAGCCCCGATATCCTAGATAGTAAGAAAGAACTACTGACTCAACATTTAGTGACGAATAAAATTCTTTATAGGTATGTGTCGAAATTGAATTCCAATTATGATTTATTGAGCAACGAGATTTTTCATGAACCTTATCCACAAGAAAGATCTAATGTTTTGGCATACTTGCGTCAATTCTGGCAAAATGATCTATTGAGTCACAAGATCCGTAAGTTGGATCCTGCGGAAAAGTGGGCTTTTTCCGCCCTCGAGAGAAATATTCTATTTTCAGTAACAGCGAGACGAAGAGGCGGTCTACTAAATATGCCATGTCATGACATACCTATCTCACTCCAATCGGGATTATTACCATCTAAAGGAATTTTGCTAGTAGGACCCATAGAAACTGGCCGATCTTCCATTATTAGAGATATAGCATTCGATTCCTACTTTCCAGTGGTGAAACTACCAATGAAAAAGCTGATATACAACCGATCCTTTTTTAATAATGTACGTGGAAATTTCATTTCGAAAGAAAGCGTACACCGATTAAATTTCGTTTTTGAAATGGCGAAAGAGATGTCTCCCTGTACACTATGGATTCAAGATATTCATGAATTGAATATTCATCGTTCGTATCATAAGCTAGAAGCTGATCCCAAATTCTTACTTTGCCAAATATTGAAAAGTATTGGTGACAGGCGCGGCAATTCCAACATGCGCAAGAATGTTGTTATCGCTACGACTCACGTACCTGCGAGGATAGATCCAGCTCCAATAGCTCCGAACCGGTTAAACTAATTAATAAATTTTCGAAAATCCAACGGGTATCAACGTCAGAAAGATTTATCAATTCTATTACGTATCAAAGGTTGCGAAATGGGGGCTAATCCGCCCCTTCCTCTTATTGAAGGTACTGGGTCTGGAACTACGGGTTATAGTAAACGAGATTTATTCCTTCTTGCTAATGAGGCGTTACTAATAGGTACTTCCAAAAGAAGTAAGATTATATGTAGCGACGCAATTGAATTAGCTTTGCATAGACAACATTCGACTGCTAGTGATATGGGCAATGGGATAGAATCCGGTTCTGAATGGGACATCTTTTCTCGCGAGATAGCGGAAGCTACCTCAAATAATAGTTTGATAGATACTTATCTCACGAATACATATATTGGTCGTGACGCGTTAAAGATGCGATTTTATTATTTGTCTAACTGGTATGTGGAACCTTCAATAACCGAGTCAACATTTACTGAATTCACTCTATTTTCGCATATCCTAGGGATACTAGCTGGATTAGTAGCTCGCGATTCGCTCCAAATGGATATGGGAAAGGAAGAAAATTTCATTGTTATCGACAAACTCGTAGAGAATGACTTAAACCTAGCTTGTGGTGTACTAGAAAATCTCTCGACTAATTTCTCACGTTCAGAAATTTGTAGAGACGAAAGTCAACGCAGTAGTAATCTTCCCTTCTCCGTTCCTATCGGTAAACCCAAGTATTGTTCAGGTGTAACCTCTCCAAGTCGTTCTTCTAAATTTGTGAGAAAGGGGGGATTTAGCAGTCTAACCGACTTCGAACTGCAACAGTCACCCGAACTAATAAACTCAAGTCCGACGGAAGTGTCGCGCGAGATCACTTGGTCCCATAAGGCTTGGCGTCTCCGTTTCCTGCGAAGCGGGGCTTATGAATTGATGAGGGTATCATCTGAACCCAATCATTTGTATAATATAATTCTCCTTTACCAAAATCGGAATTATATACCCCAGCAAGATTTTGAATTCGATAGGATTAAGGGTGACAAGAGTCAATGGTGTGGGAGAAGCGGATATCTATTTAGTTTTGAGAAATCTGCGACTAATGTGACAGATAAATTTATTAAAAGATTGGAAAACCGGTTGGATAATATGTTGTTACGCGAGCAATTTCTCGAATTGGGAATATCCGGCGACTCATCTAATGAATATGAAACACACTGTAATCGATTAGATGAAACGACTCGACTCTTCGGGGGGCGCTTCATCTGGGATCCCATGCTTCTGTTCCAGCCAGATGCTAACATTCCTTCCTCGCGTCGCAGCTTGTTGCCAACGAAAAAACTGGCGCGGAGGCTTTACACCATTTATGGTATGAGAAGGCAGCACCTTAATAAAATGTCAAATAAAAAAATTAAAAATTTCTTTCTCTACAGTGAAGATAATAGTGAAGATAATAGTGAAGATAATAATGAAGATAATAGTGAAGATAATCCAAAATTGAAACCTGACTCATCTATTAAGCGGTGGAATAATCTCCCCTTGGATGAAGAGGAGCGAGATTCCGAATACGTCAAAGAAATTTCTTCCATGGATATCCATCTGCAATATCCGCAGACATTTAGTCCCGCTCACTTTGATTCCTACGTGGTAGCAGAAGATTTTCCAGAGCGATTTATTCGGTTTAGGCTTCTGGTTCATAGAAACAAATGGATGAGGCGAAACCGTTGCCCATTTCAGGATTTTCTTATCTATAATATGTTGCTTGAAATTTATTAATATCTATTCCATCCGTTCTGGTTTGGTGGGGCGTCACTGGATCAAACGACGAAACTATTTTCTCATGAAAGTTCATAGAACAAATCTTAGATACCCTTCATTCTGTCTAGATCTCTAGCAATATAATTAGAAGCCAAATTCAGTAAAAGGAAGATCTATATTTTTCTTTTACTGATAGAAATCATTTTATTGCAGCATATCAAATAGTTAAGGAACTGAAGGCCATTTCCTATATGAATTTTTCTGCTTAGAAAGAAGATTGAGAAGGAGCAATAGCTTATTCCATAGGGATTTTGCAAAACAGCTTCTCAACATCACGCTTGGAATCCTAATAACCGCATGACTGAAGTGAAAAACATAGAAGACCTCCTTAGAAAGAACAAATCCCCATTTCGTTGAATAGCTAGTCATCATTTAGTTAGGTTCAAGCGTGCATAGGTGTCGATAGTGTCGATAGTGTCGATAGTGTCGACACTGTCGACAGTTGCGACGGGATGGGGCGAAAGCTATGTGGCGCCAGCTAGAGCTTGCGCTCGACAGGGATTTCAACCCCGAGGAAGCGTTGGCTGAGTTGTTTCAGGAAGGCGTCCAAGGAGGCGAGGGTGGCATCTACGTTCGATTGGCGTGTTAGTAGGACTACTTGGAATAGATCCTCTATAAAATTGTGGATTTACTCCCCTCCCCAGATGACTTATCAATTCCCTCATTTCAATCATTCAATACACCGGAATTGAAGGGGGGACCCCCCACGACTTCTTAATAGGCAGGGTCCTTGCCTTGGGGGTATTCGAGGGGGGGGGGGGTAAGAACGCACAAATCTGTTTCTCTCCAATTGTTAGAGCTGGAAATAAGCACGATAGTGAATCATTCACTGGTTGGTGGATCATGGTCCAACACAATTTGATTTGGCATATGTGAGAAACACAACTACCCAATTAGTGGGAATTGCTGAGGTAGATTCGAACGAATCTCCCCGGGTAGGATTCGAACCTACGACCAATCGGTTAACAGCCGACCGCTCTACCGCTGAGCTACCGAGGAAAGTGGTAGGGGATTCGGTCTCATACACACTCAAAGACCTTTGTTCTTTCGTTCTCTGAATCGCTTCTAAATCTGTAAGACGTTAAGCTTTCTCCGACATTTTGTGAAGTAGACTTCGCGTACACTCTAACTCCCATTATAGGAGGAGGCAGCGGCGATAGCAATCCCATTTGAATGGAATGGTACCCGAATCGTGGGAGAGAGGGGGGGGGGGGCCACCGATCAAGGTCGAGATCAACCCCACAAGCCCCCCACGATCTGTATCGATCGGTCACCAATTGGTACTTTCTATTTCCCCCCCCCAAGAAGCATAGTAGAATAGCCGCAGGATTATCCTACCTCATAGAAAGAAGTAATATCTCTGATAAATAGAAGTAGCAAAAAGAGATAGAGATGGGGAAGATGAACAATAGTCGGGAGAAATGAACGCGAATTGGAGCTTCGTGAAACGAAAGTGGCAGTTTACGGCAAGGGCGGAATTGGGAAATCAACAACTAGCTGCAACACATCGATAGCTTTAGCTAGGCGGGGAAGACGGATATTGCAAATTGGGTGCGATCCCAAACATGATAGTACTTTCACTCTCACAGGATTCCTAATACCTACAATTATAGATACTTTACAATCGAAAGATTATCATTATGAAGATGTGTGGCCCGAAGATGTAATTCACAAAGGTTATGGTGGAGTAGACCGCGTCGAAGCTGGGGGACCCCCTGCGGGAGCGGGCTGTGGAGGATATGTCGTGGGAGAAACGGTGAAGCCATTAAAAGAATCAAATGCCTTTTATGAATACGATATTATTTTATTCGATGTTTTGGGGGATGTAGTTTGTGGGGGCTTTGCTGCCCCACTGAATTACGCAGATTACTGCATCATTATAACTGATAATGGATTTGATGCTCTTTTCGCAGCAAATTGTATTGCCGCTTCGGTCAGAGAAAAGGCGCATACCCACCCCTTGCGGCTAGCCGGTTTGGTAGGAAATCGAACATCTGAAAGAGATTTAATTGATAAATATGTAGAAGCCTGCCCCATGCCCGTACTGGAGGTGTTACCTCTAGTGGAAGATATTCGTATTTCGAGGGTAAAGGGAAAAACTTTATTTGAAATGGCTGAATGCCAACCAAATCTGAATTTTGTTTGTGATTTTTATTCAAATATAGCGGATTATACTTTGTCTAAGCCAGAGGGAGTCGTACCACGAGAAATTCCAGATAGGGAATTATTTAGTTTACTTTCCGATTTTTATTTAAATCCCAATTTGGGGAATAGAGAAAAAATTCGAAATGATCAGCAAGATAGTCCGCTTGACTTTACAATTATCTGATATTAAAGAGGCTGCTTCTTTGCGTATACATATATGAATATATACCCCTCCAAGGAAACACTTTCATGAAGACTCTTGAAATTCCTACTTTCGAGTGCGAAACTGGTAATTATCACACTTTCTGTCCCATTAGTTGCGTAGCTTGGCTATACCAAAAGATTGAAGATAGTTCTTTCTTAGTAGTAGGTACGAAGACTCGCGGTTACTTCTTGCAGAATGCTCCTGGAGTCATGATTTTCGCGGAACCTCGTTACGCAATGGCGGAATCAGAAGAGGGAGATATATCAGCTCAGTTGAATGATCAAAAGGAATTAGAAAGAATTCGCTTACAAATAAGAGATGATAGAAACCCCAGTGTTATCATTTGGATCGGCACCTGTACCACGGAGATCATAAAAATGGATTTGGAGGGCATAGCGCCCAAGTTGGAAAAGCAACTTGGAATACCGATTGTGGTTGCACGGGCAAACGGGTTGGACCATGCCTTCACCCAGGGAGAAGATACTGTACTGGCTGCCATGACACATCGATGTCCAGAATATAATCCTCATATCATGACTCAACGGGAAAGAGACGAGGCTAATCTTGTTGCGGTTGATGTCGGTAACAAATTTCTTGAAGAAAGGGGCAAATTAAATAGATGCAGTTCAGTACTTTTTGGATCTTTACCTGCGAGTGTAGCTTCTCAACCGAATTTGGAATCGAAGCGTCAGTCTGTTCCTGTATCGGGTTGGCTACCCTCGCAGAAATACAATGAACTGCCTGCTTTAGGCGAAGGCGTCTATGTTTGCGGAGTAAACCCTTTCCTGAGCCGAACGGCGACAACACCAATGCGTCGGAGGAAGTGCCAGCTGGTCGGGGCGCCTTTCCCTATCGGTCCCGATGGAACACGCGCTTGGATAGAAAAAATTTGTTCAGTATTTGATGTAAAACCTGATGGCCTCGAAGAAAGAGAGAATCAAATATGGAAAATTCTTAGTGATTATCTTGAAGTGATTGCCGGTAAATCCGTCTTCTTCATGGGAGATAATCTGTTAGAAATTTCTCTAGCAAGATTTTTGATTCGATGCGGGATGGTTGTTTACGAAGTAGGTATTCCCTACATGGATAGGCGATACCAAGCTGCCGAGCTGTTGCTCTTGCGACATACCTGTAAGAAGATGAAGAAGCCCATGCCCCGAATTGTTGAGAAACCCGACAACTATAGTCAAGTGCAACGCATGCATGAGCTACAACCGGACTTGGCAATTACCGGAATGGCTCACGCCAACCCCTTAGAGGCTAGAGATATAGATACTAAATGGTCGGTCGAATTTACATTTGCACAAATCCACGGATTTGTTAACGCGAGAGACGCTCTCGAACTAGTTACCCGTCCACTGCGACGTAGAAGTGATTCTAACTTAGGTTGCCGCAACTTGTCGAAACAGGCAGTAGATGTCTAATTAAACAGCTATCAAAAAATAATTGTTAAAGATTAGCAATTAATCATTATGAAGAGATATAGATATGTAGTCGCGCCTAAAAATCCTTAATCAAAAACTTGTTTATTTCAACATTTTATTTTCCCGATTAAGAAATAATCAATTGAAATCCAACCTTTTTAGTAATTACTATCCTTAGTAAAATTTTCAGTTCGAATCTGGAATTTATCTCCCAAAATCATTTGTATTATTTTACATTTGTATGTATAATACAAATGGTATTGATATGGACACCGACGGAGTAGATATTGAGATGGGAAATCTCGAGCGACTGACAGATTTAAATGAAGAGGGAGAAGCGCGAGGAGGTAGAGACGAGTGGGACAACAACTCCGTACATCAAAAAGACTACAACGAATATAAATATATTGAATATTTTGTCACTAACTGGGCTAAAATCGATGAGTCCCTATATACTTTTTGGACTATACTATGGTTTTCTCGCGACACTACCTGTTGGACCTTCCCAAATCTTATGTATAAGAGCCTTTCTCTTGGGAGGAAATATTAGTGGTATGGTTTCTTTAAGTGGTTCGATGCTGGCGCAGCTAGTAACTACCTCATCGATATATTGTTCACCAATCTATATATTGTTGCTGAAGCCACACCTGCTAACCATCGTGGTAATACCTTACATGGTTGTATTTTGCTTAACAATGAATGACTTACCAAATTATCAGATTTTGCGTCCCGTCACTTCGTTGCGCGATTCACGAATAATTAGTTTATTTCTCAATAGTTTTTTGTTTCAAATCTTGAATCCCATTTTATTACCAAATCCTGTGTTGACAAGATTAACCCACCTCCTCTTCTTCCGCTATAGCAGTAATTTGCTTTTTGTAGCAACTAGTTTCTTAGGTTGGTTAACTGGTCACATGGCGTTCAGCTACTTGTCCAAACTTCTTCTGATTCGTGTAAGAAAAGATTCACCAATAATATATTTATTGGTAAAACGTGCTATCTACACAACTTTTAGTATTGTTTTTGTAACAAACGCGTTGATTTATCTGGGTAGAGCTCCGGTCTCTTTCTGGACCATAAAGTTCATGAATGAACCCCACGATAAAGAAATGTCTTTCTGGGAAATTGCTGAATATCCAGATTTCTTGTGGTGGTCCCTCAAGCCGTGGCCTACGTCTTTTTTCGACCCCTCAAGAGGAAATCGGGGTAATCGATTCGTCAAAAATAGCCGATTCGATGTAAGTAGTAGCTTTTACAGGGGAAAAACATCTACGTATTTCTTCGAGAAGTGCTTAAGTGATGGGAAACAGAGGTTATGCGTCGAAACGTTGCCCAGTTTGTCAATTTTCGAAAAATAATTGGAGAAATCTTTAATTCTAATGAGGTCCCGTAGATTTGCGGGAACCCATTCCTCGTATCGAGGCTGGATTTTACAAAAATTGGTAAGAAACAAAATCTTTCAGAAAGAATTACTAGATCGAGTCAAATTACTGGATACTGGGTTTTCCTTTTCGAAAGCAATGGGGGGGAAAATTCGATTGGTGGGTAAGGGTAGAAAAAGAGTACCCCACGTTTACGATCCTTTTATGAGTAATTTACGTGCGCGAATTCCAGTCCCACAAACATTTTTAACAGGAAATGAGTTAGATTTGACCATATGGGATTGGAATGAGTTGCAGACAAGGAGAAAGATTAGAGGGGGGAAGGGTGTCGGCATAACTAAAAAAAATTCCATCGAAGATTGGATTTCTGTAAAGAATCGGAAATTGAAACGGGGAGGCAGGAATCCTATGCCGTGGGAAACTTTGCCAGTGGGAGCTCGACGTATGTTCCAATTTATGTTTAGAAATCGAGTTATGTATGATTATGACGTACAAAAAATTCTCAAGAAGATAAAATCTCCGTCTGGATCCGTTGTCACTTGGGAAGAAATAATGAACCTCGATCCCGAGGATCGAGCACTATTTTTGACTTATGTAACACGGGACGAAAATTGCTCCAAATTTGACCAAATTTTTCTATCAGATAGGTTTTTGATAAGCGGTCGGGGACGCCCCTTAAATTCGAAAAAAAGGGTACGCACGCTCCACAAAATTGAGGATCTGGGTGCAAATCTGGCTCGTAATAACGAACTATATTTCGATACCGAGTTTGATTTCCCGGGAGCAGACGGCGATATTCGTCACAGAAAATTACGAAATGTTGGCTTCACTTTTGCAAAGGGAAAACCCAGATCAACGAAATTAGTGAAACGATATGCAAGAATATCTGACTTCCGCCGAAAATTTTTGAAGGGATCCATGCGGTCCAGAAGACGAAAAATATTGCTCTGGAAGACACTTCAAGAAAAAGTGCGTTCGGCTTTCTTCCTTAGATTGACGGAAATACCAATTTCACTTCAATTACCCGTTGAGCAATTAATTGGTTCAAAGACTGAAAAATCGCTTACTGGTTCGAAAAAGATTACGGATTATCAATTTGGGCAACAATTAACTACCTTTTCATTGGCAGAAAAAACTGTAAGCCAGTCGAAACTTGCTCGTTCGGCTGTAGCGGCTAGATCAGACATAGGCCCCATTCATAATGGAAGGGGTTACATGCTGGTTTTTCAGTCGAGATTTCGCAAGTTTGTAAAGTTACCTGTACTTATAGTTTTCAAAACTATTGGCCGTATATTGCTTCGCCAAAATTCCGAATGGAGTAAAGACTGGACGAAATGGAAAAAGGAAATTCATATTAATTGTACATTTGACGGTGAGGAGTTTTCGCAGGATCAACTTCCTCCCCGCTGGTTGAGAGAAGGTATACAAGTAAAGATTGCATATCCGTTTCGACTGAAGCCCTGGCACTCCGCCGGGAAGAAGAAGCGACTGACTCCCCGGAAAAAATATATGAAAGCTGAATCAATTGATAATCAAAAATCGACAAATAAGAAGAGGTTGAAACAAAAGAGGCCTAGATTTACTTATTTAACTGCTTTAGGTTATCAGACAGATATACCTTTTGGAAATATCCAGAAACAACCCTCATTCTGGAAGCCTGTGAGAAATGAATTAATTCAAATTTGCAAGGAAGGGTTTTCATCGAGAATTAAGCAAGCCTATCGTTTCCTCGATTCCAAATTTGGTTTGGAAAAGATGTTGAAACCAAGTCTAATTTTACTGAAAAAGTTCAACCTATTTCCTAAGCCCAGGGGGGTCTCGGTTGACTTCGTCTTAACTTCCAATACCCGAATAAAGCCTATACTTGATGATGACGCAGATGAAGTAGTAAGGATAAATTCAAATTTTGATGAAAGGAGTGGAGAATTTGTTAATATTACCGGGGAGGTGCAACCAGTTAGTAATATTGACGAAAAACTAGTTACTCGAGAATCCACTGGTAAAAAATTTGTCGCGGATAATTACGTAACTGGATTATCAAATCCGTTAGGCGAAAGAGTTAATGTAGATCAACCAGATACTGAAACAACTCAAGTTGATAAATTAACTTCAGATTACAGATTGAAGAATACAGACCTCAGCGATTTTATAAAATTTGATGAGGAAGAATTAAAAGGTTTTAAAGAAATGACCTTGAAGTTACATGTAGCAATTGCAGAAGCAATTGGAAAATTCATTTTGGTGACATCAATTTCGCATCTAAAGGTTAATAGAGATTTCTATTATTACTTTAGTGAACTTGTCGCGTTACGCAGGCAACTAATAGAGGTAATTAACATTACTATTCAAGAAACAGATTTAGTTTTTTTCGGGCCAAAAAATAGATTGTCACAGTTTGACAAAACTCAATCATTATCTCAAGCTTATCTCTACAACAGTATTTGGGATCTAAGTGTGAAGAAAAACTTGAACCTGAATTTCTTGGCGACTGGTAGCCAGAGCAATCTTGAGGGAAGAACTGGAAGTGACGAGAACTGGAGTAGTAAATTAACCCCTTATCAGCCTGAGCAATCTTTGGCTTATTCGGGAAATTCCTCGGGGCTTTTCGCTGGGTACGACTCAACTATCTCAACCCCAAGTGAAATGAGTAACTGCACAAATATCTTGTTTGGTGAGGCAACTAGTGAAATTGCAAAAAAATTGTTTAATGAACATATTTTGAACTGCATAGAAGAATGGGGATTCTTAAAGAAATTATGTGATCTAGACGCAAGTAATTGGAATAAATGGTTAGATTGCTTTCCCAACTATAACTTGCCACTAACACTGTGGCGCGACGTAGCGCCTCGAGGATGGAAAATTAGTTTTGATTGCTTGAACGAACTCGGTACTATTGAAGGAAAAATCTCGAATGAACGAGAATGTCACGTCTTTCGAGATGAGTTACATAATTATTCGATATATGCAAAAAAACCCTTACTTAGGAATCGAATTTTAAATTTCAGTAAGCTCCGCAAACGTCGATACTTATTACAAAGTTTCAGCGATTTCGTACGAAATGGAGATATGCAGAAATTTTCTATTCGACAAGATGCTACCACACAAAGGTTCCGTCGTGAAAACCGTATTTCGAAAATTACTAAGGTGAGACGGGGGGGGATGAATAGATTACCTAATTTCTGTACTTCTGATTCAGAAATTAAATTCAACTCTAAATTTGATTTGATACCGTGGCTAGTTGCAGATTTTGGAAAAATAAAAAGTCTTTTCAGAAAGAAAACAAAGAGGTCCAGAGATCCTATTTTGAAAGATAATACTACATACGGCGTAGTACTAGATATAACTCGTAGATTCCAAAAAGTATCTGATGAACTGTACGAAGTAATGCTAGATGAAAGAGAAGATATGGACTACCTATTTCGGTGGAAGTGGAAATCTGAAACGAAACTAGAAAATTTGAGAAGCCTGACAGCTCTTACAAGAATGTTGGGAGATAATCGCGATCTCGTCACACTTTGTGCGAATACCAATGTAGATTCCGAGCTATTAGACCTATATTTCAACGCAACAACGAAACTTGGCCTTTTCTATGACCTATCTATTCTTTCAGCTCATCGTTTATCGATATTACTTGATGATCAAAATTTGGTATACAAGGTAATTATCCCATTGTTAAAATTTAAGTCTAGGTTGAGAAACAGAATTGGGAAACAACTATATGGAAAAATATATAGTGATACCTATATCTCAAAATTGTCACTTATAACCACAGAAGTAAGCAAAAAGTGGTCTCCTATTTATAACATTGAAGATCTCCTGCTTGCGCGACGTCGACAGGAATTTCGATTCCTTCGATCTTTGCTGATATCGAGGTCTCCAAAACCAGGAGCACACCACTTCGATTTCAAATCTGATTCCATCTCGAAAATTGGCCGGACCCGCAGTAGCAAGGAATGTGAGCCTTCAGAGCTAAGGGAAGTTCAGGAAATTAAGCGGTTTCTGTGGCCGAGCCACCGTCTGGAGGAATTAGCTTGCGCCGGGAGATTTTGTTTCAACACCATTACTGGAAGCCGATTTGCAACACTCAAAATTCGGATGTATCCTATTACCCGAAGTTAGCAAGGGTAAAGGGGTATGAGACGCAACACAAAAATTTTAACATATGTGTAATTAATTGGAATTATCCAAACGAAGGTAATTTCAATTAATTACACATTATATCTAATGTAAATCGGAGCAGAAGCTTTAATTGTCCGTGCATGAGACATAGATGCCCACCCCTATTTGACGCGGCACCGCATCACACGTGAGAAAAATCGGACTTCATTTTTGTCCAAGGCGCCATTGCTGCAACTGCTGACTAAACAGTTTATAATCGATTTGAGATGGAGCAAGCAATCGTAATTATTATCATTATTACTACGGATAAATCTAAATATATTGACGCGCAGCTAGTTGGTGGGAACAAAGATACTGGGTTCACGGCCTCCCAAATTTACTATCTGACTCACCAGATTCTGAAACTAACTTCCCATCTGGAATTACACTCCGAAGACTACTCCTCTCGAAGAGGTTTAAGAAAATTACTCGGTAGACGTAAGCGTCTCTTAATTTATCTATCCGATGAGAATACAGTCCTATACGCTAAAATTCTAAAAAATTTGGGTATTCGGGGTTTGAAGGGGCGTTAGAAAGTGAACAAAGTTTTGATATTTTAACATGTCATAGTTGGCACAACTTCTTATGGCGAAGCTAGATCCCACGCACGCTATTTACTGAAAGGAAAATGATTTACGAGTATGCATCTTAAAGAACTAGATCCGGTTGCGGTAAGTATGGGCCCTCATCATCCATCTATGCATGGTGTTCTTCGCCTCGTCGTCGTCTCAGATGGTGAAAATGTTGTTGATTGTGAACCAATCCTGGGATATCTACATCGGGGAATGGAGAAAATTGCTGAGAACCGGACGACTTTGCAATATCTCCCATACGTAACAAGATGGGATTACTTAGCCACTACGTTTGCCGAAGCAGTAACGGTTAATGCACCGGAGAAATTGGCAAATATTCAAATACCCGGAAGAGCTAGCTACATACGCGTAATCATGCTCGAGTTAAGCCGAATAGCTTCGCATTTGTTATGGCTTGGGCCGTTCCTGGCAGATATTGGTGCGCAAACTCCATTTTTTTACATATTTAGAGAAAGAGAAATGATTTATGACTTGTTTGAGGCTGCTACCGGCATGCGAATGATGCACAACTACTTCCGCATCGGGGGAGTTGCCGCAGATTTACCTTATGGGTGGGTAGATAAATGTTTAGACTTCTGTCATTACTGCCTCCCAAAAATTCATGAATATGAGCGATTAATTACAAGAAATCCTATTTTTTTAAAACGAGTAATGGGTATAGGTTTCATCAGCAGACAAGACGCTATCAGTTGGGGCTTATCTGGACCTGTATTGCGAGCCTCGGGAGTTCAATGGGATCTTCGTAAACTCGACCACTATGAATGTTACGACAACCTGGATTGGCAGATTAAGTGGCAAGAAGAGGGAGATTCCTTAGCTCGTTATTTGGTACGAATTGACGAAATGAAGGAATCAATAAATATCATTAGACAGGCGCTGAAACTTCTTCCGGGAGGTCCGTATGAAAATTTGGAGGGTCGACGTCTTGTCCAACAAGAAAAAGGAGTAGACTGGGGTGGCTTCAATTACCAATTCGTTGGAAAGAAGTCTTCTCCCACTTTTAAGTTACCTAAGCAGGAACATTACGTAAGAGTAGAAGCTCCCAAAGGAGAATTGGGAATTTTTTTGGTTGGGGATGGCGGCGTTTTCCCCTGGAGATGGAGGATTCGCCCACCGGGTTTCATAAATTTGCAAATTCTCCCTCAATTGGTGAAAGGAATGAAGCTCGCAGACATCACGACAATATCAGGTAGTATAGACATCATTATGGGAGAGGTTGATCGTTGAAATGGCAACTTATATTGAAATTTGCAGAAAACAATTAGTTCAATTATTTAATGAATTAAAAATTGCAACAAATTCTTTTGAATCAATTTGGATTCTAGTTTCTACTCTCACTTTAGTTACGGGAGTCACGGCAGGAGTGTCAGTAATCGTGTGGCTTGAACGAAAGGTGTCTGCGGGGGTACAGCAGCGTGTTGGACCGGAATATGCAGGTCCACCGGGAATTACTCAATCATTGGTAGATGGAATCAAACTTTTATTAAAGGAAGACGTCATTCCATCCAAAGGGGATGCCTGGTTATTTACCATTGGACCAGCCGTTGCAGTCACACCAGTCCTAATAAGTTATTTGGTAATACCCTTCGACCAAGCTATTGTCTTATCTGATCTGGCTATAGGTGTTTTCTCCTGGGTCGCTGTTTCAAGTGTCGCACCTTTGGGTCTTCTTATTGCGGGGTATGCCTCAAATAACAAATACTCTTTCTTAGGTGGTCTCAGGGCTGCCGCCCAATCTATCAGTTACGAAATACCCCTGGCCTTGTGTATATCATCTGCATCCCTACGTGCGACTCGCTAAACATAAATAATAAATAAGAACTAATAGCTTCTAGCTAGTAGTAAATAGTATGAAGATATTGTCAAGTAATAAACCAAATAGTTATTTGGGTGAGATCAAACGGCGTTTTCGCAGTTGCAGGTTCAAATCCCATGTCCCATGTACGGGCGTAGATGCATATCCGAGCGGCGAATACCGCCTTACCCCAGGTCTAGGAGCTGTCTCCCTGGCTTGACGCGGGAACAGGTAGTCATTCTTCGATTTCCTCTAGGATTAGGTAGGGGTGAACGGCAAGAAACACCAATATGCGCAAGAGGTTTGTGAAGCAGAGAGAGTTTTGGTAATAATCTGGGGCAACCTGAACACCAAGATATATAAAGAGTTGAAAACTTCAAATTTTTATCTGCTTCCCCTAGTATTTCCTCACATGAGATAGACTCAGTCTCGGTAGGGACAGCTGAGTAGTGCATCCACAAGATTTCAATCTCGAGTATAGTCCCGTTCACTGCGACGATAACCACTTGGAACGAAGTAACCCCCACGATAGTTTTGGCGACTATAAAAAAAAATCAGGAGCTTTTCATTTTTATCATTTCTGGCCTGGAACTTGGTACGACAGAACTGACACATTGCCAAACGAGTCCCTTCTCTTCTATTTTTGCTTCCAGATGGAACTAGAAGTAATTACACTTCTTCTATTTAGAGATGACAAATATATTGAACTTAATAGGTTTTTTAACAGGTCGCAATTTACAGAAAAAAAAATAAATGAGGCTGAGGTAGATTCGGAAGCAACTACTTTGTCGTGGCAAACGGAATCTCATCAATTCGAGTTGGTAATTTTTATTTCAGTTACAGGTAACAACCATGCGCCACTAACCCATCTCTATCAAATTGATGAGGAGCCGTATGAAACTCTAATTTCATGTACGGTTTTGAATTAGAGGCGGGGGGGGGGGGGGGGGTGCCGCCGACTATTCTTATCTGACAGCTTGAGTACAGTTGATATAGTGAAAGCACAATCCAAATATGGTTTTATGGGGTGGAATCTGTGGCGTCAGCCCATAGGGTTCATAGCGTTTTTTATTTCGTCATTAGCAGAATGTGAGAGATTGCCATTTGATCTGCCGGAAGCGGAGGAAGAACTAGTCGCAGGTTATCAAACCGAATATTCAGGAATAAAATTTGGTCTATCTTATGTTGGTTCTCACTCAAATTTGTTGGCTTCCTCGTCGTTTGTAACAATTTTATATTTGGGTGGATGGGATTCCCCAATTCCTTTTTTCAAAAATCTTGGGCAGGATTCTTCATTTTCAGATTCCGGCGGTGAGTCCTTTGACGTGTTAGGACCGGGGGTGGGTATCATCACCACATTATCGAAATCTTATTTATTTATATTTATTTCTATTTTAACAAGATGGACTTTGCCTAGAGTAAGAACAGATCAATTACTAGATCTTGGATGGAAATTTCTTTTGCCTATTGCTTCGGGAAATTTGTTGCCGACAGCCTCGTTTCAACTTTTGCTAATAAGCTAGCCTCCCCTACCTCAATTTCAGTTCAAGTCAAATCTTTTTAATCTATTAAAAAAGAAGGGAAGAAAAAAGAAATTGTTTTTTTTCCCGTACATATAATTAGATCTGTACCAGATATAGGTAGCAGGTTGGGTTCATTTATTCTATGTTTTCTACACTAATTGAATTTCGAAGTTATGGGCGGCAAGCCGTAGAAGCTGCGAGATACATAGGTCAAGGCTCCGCAGTTACTTTAGATCATTCAAATCGTTCACCCATAACTGTCCAATATCCGTATGAAAAAATTTTATCATCCGAACGATTTCGTGGACGTATCCATTTTGAATTTGATAAATGTATTGCTTGCGAAGTATGTGTCCGAGTATGTCCGATCAATCTGCCGGTTGTAGATTGGATCTTGATGAGGGACATAAAAAAAAAACGATTGAAAAGCTACAGCATCGATTTCGGAGTTTGCATCTTTTGCGGAAACTGTGTTGAATACTGCCCAACAAATTGCTTATCAATGACTGAAGAGTATGAACTTTCTAGTTACGATCGTCACGAACTAAACCAAGATCAAACGGCTTTGGGGCGTTTACCTCTTTCTATATCTCAAGATGTTTCAATTCAGGTGCTTTCGACTTCATTAAATTCTTTATCCAAGAACCAGAAAGCTTAGGGGTGAAAAATTTAATATCTAATTAGTCACCTGTAATTTAGTTGAATATTCTGAAAGATGAATTTATTTACTTAGTTATTTGCAACTGAAGGGGAAAAGAAAAGAGAGAGTGCAAAATATTAGGTAGAAATCTCATAAAATATTTAGGTACTTGTGTCCAACGAATCTATTTGAATTAACTCATGAATTTATTTTGTCACTAATAGAATCGGGTATTCCACTGGGAAGTTTAGGCACAATATCATTTGCTAACGTGGCTCACTCTGCTTTCTCTTCGGGGTTGGTTTTCACCCGTATATCTCTATCATACTTCGTATCGAATGCTGATTCCGTAGCTGCCGCACAACCGCTTGTTTATGTAGGAGCTATAAATGTATTAATCGCGTCTGCTGTAATGGTTACTGAGAAACCGATGCGATACGGTTCTACTACTCGGGGCGTGGGGTACTTCACCGCTTCGGGAGCTTGCGCAGTGCTCCTTCTGGCATTGGTTAATACAATTTATAATACAAAATGGTTTGATATCAGTTTCGTCAATCAATCGGAGACTTTTTCGGTAAGTAAACCCACAGTTGACGCTCACCAACTCGGATATAAATTACTGAGTGAGTTTCTAGTTCCGTTCGAACTTCTTTCAATACTTCTTTTAGTTGCTTTGGTGGGAGCAATTAACTCAGCGCGTGACGAGGTCACAATCACAACTGATAAGAAGTCACCTCCTTCATCATCTCAAAATAATTCTCCATTTTTTTGATTAAACCTAATTCCCTAGAAGGAGATTACTAAAAAAGGTTGTTAAAAATTTGATTTACCAAAATTATTGAATAGAACTTTAATCAATCATGTTTGAACACGGACTAATTTTTGGCGCCTATCTCTTGTGCGTCGGATTTCTCGGCTTAACTACGAGTAGAAATATGGTTAGGGCACTTACGAGTCTCGAGTCAATTTCTAATGCAGCTAATTTAAATTTTATTACATTTTCAAATTTAGTAAAAAATCAGCAAGTGGGGGGGGAGCTATTTACTATATTTGTGATAGCCGTTGCGGCTGCCGAGGCTGCCACCGGGTTAGCTACTGCCCTTTCTCTTCAGCGAAATAGGAGATCTACTCGTATCGATCAATTTAATTTGTTAAAATGGTGATTGATAAATAGATGAAGTGATTTTATCAATCTAATCAATTTTTTGTCCAACTAGATTCTATCTATTTATTAATCTATCTATTTATTAATTTGTTTGGATACCTCCCCCTATATTATGGGCCACAAGTAGTCAACTTATTCTTTAAGAGAAGGAGACAAGTTAAAAAAAAAAAAGAGAAACAAATTAGATCCGATCAGATAAATTTGGGAAGAAAGAGAAATGTTTCACTTGGTGAGTAAGAAACAGGTATCCATATAGGGGACGAAGAGGAAAGAGTCTCACTTCAACTTTTTTACTAAGAAAAAAAAAATTGGTATACAAATTTGATAGGAGTAAACGAACTCAATGGCACATTCAGTGAAAATCTATGACACATGTATCGGTTGTACCCAGTGCGTGAGGGCATGTCCCACGGATGTGTTAGAAATGATACCCTGGGATGGATGCAAGGCAAACCAGATAGCCTCTGCTCCTAGAACAGAAGATTGCGTAGGTTGCAAAAGATGCGAATCTGCTTGTCCGACAGATTTTTTGAGTGTACGCGTTTATCTAGGGGCTGAAACCACCCGGAGTATGGGTCTAGCCTACTAGTAATAGAGCAAAAAAGGAATTATTGAATTATTTTGACTTGTACTCGAAGCTTCGGGATTGCGAAGTCCGAGTACGAGTCGTCGTAACTGGCCCACGCAGTTTCCCTCGTATCAAAAATGTATCAAAAATTATTGTTTATTCATGATGAGTAATGTACCTCGGCTAACAACAATTGTTCTCTTTCCAATTTTCGCCAGTTTCTTGCTTCCAATTCTGCCTCGTGATGGAAACAGAATCATTCGATGGTATACCCTGGGAATCTGCATATTGGAATTCTCGCTGATTACTTATATTTTCCATTGCCACTTCCAATTTGATTTTCAATCCATCCAGTTAATGGAGACGTTCAACTGGATAAACTCCATTAATTTTCATTGGATATTAGGTATCGACGGACTTTCCATGAGTCTCATCTTACTTACGGGTTTTACAACTACTTTGGCAACTTTAGCGGCTTGGCCGATCACTCGTAATACACGGCTATTTCATTTCCCGATGCTAGTTATGTATAGCGGTCAAATTGGGTTGTTTGTTTCCCGCGACATCTTGCTTTTCTTTTTCATGTGGGAGCTGGAACTAATTCCAGTCTATTTGCTTCTATGCTTGTGGGGTGGGAAAAGACGTCCATATTCAGCCACGAAATTTGTTTCATACACAGCTGTTGGTTCCATCTTTCTCTTGGTAGCAGCCTTAACCACGAGTTTCTATGGAAACGAGGTACCCTCGTTTGACATTCAAGCCTTAACGACTAAGTCATACCCCATCTCGTTGGAAATTGCTCTCTATTTAGGTTTTTTAATTGCCTATGCGGTGAAATTGCCAATATTTCCTTTTCATACTTGGTTGCCAGACACTCATGGAGAAGCACATTACAGCACATGCATGTTACCAGCTGGGGTATTATCAAAAATGGGAGGATACGGGCTGATTCGAATCAATTTGGAGTTACTGACTCATGCACATTTCCCCTTCCGACCGTGGCTGATATTGCTCGGAGCAATTCAGATTGTATATGCTTCTCTAGCTTCTATGAGTCAGCGTAATCTCAAAAGAAGGATAGCTTACTCGTCAATTTCCCATATGGGTTTTGTGGCAATCGGAATTGGTTCTGTGACAAATGCGGGTATTAACGGAGCCATATTGCAAATGATTTCCCACGGCTTAATCGGCGCGGCGTTATTTTTTCTTGCGGGTACCTGCTATGATAGAACGCGTACTTCCCTTCTTGATGAATTGGGGGGAATAGCAACCCCGATGCCTAAACTATTTACCATGTTTAGTGTATTTTCGTTGGCATCTCTTGCATTACCAGGAATGAGCGGTTTTGTATCGGAATTATTGGTATTTTTGGGAGTTGTTACCAGCAAGCAATACTCATTTCTATTTAAGGCAGAAATTACGGTGTTGGAGGCAATTGGTACAGTATTGGCTTCCATCTACTTGTTATCCATGTTACGCCAAATGTTCCACGGCTACAGGTTGTCCAACGAATCAAATCCCTATTTAATTGATTTTGGTCCGAGGGAGATATTCACCTCGACTTGTCTCTTTTTACCAATACTAGGTATCGGTTCATATCCAAATTTAATTTTACCTATACGGAATAGTGAAGTGCTCTCAATATTGTTTTCATATTCAGCTATGAAGTGAAGGTATAGGAAAAATCTGACTCAAATAAATTACATTATTTTAAATAGTTTCATACGGAAAAAAAAAAAAATTATTTCATTTTGATTCCTACTCAGTGGAACAGCTTGTCAATTCTAGCTGCGTCAATGATACTTATGTACACCCGTCACCTCCCAATTGTCTATGTTTGCAACCGCTGGCATAAATTGAAGTAAACTGGGATGGAGAAGCAAAAACAGACAAACAAGTAGAGGCAGGTCTGCTCATCTATTAACTGTTTGTTTTTGCTCCCCTCTTTTGTAACTACTTCTTTCCCACTAATTTCTATTTTGCCTACTCGATGGGATCAAAAACCTAGTAAATCAAATGTTTCTATCTCTGATTTATTAATTATTAATTTCGTTGCTTTTACGTTAGCCATCCGTAATTATGTAATCCAATTCCCAACAAGTTGACTCCCAAAAAACGAATCCAAACTAAGAAGAAACCTGTTGATGCTGCCGCAGCTGGCCCCTCTCCCATCCACCTGTTAGTTATCTTGGTGTGGAGGTAAGTAGCGTGTATCGGCCGAGTTACTAACGCCCAAGTTTCTTTGGGATCCCAGCTCCAATAGGATCCCCGAGCTTCATTAGCCCACACTGCTCCGGGAAGTATACCAATGGTTAATAGGGAGAACCCCAAACTTATAATTTGATATGTCCATCTATCTAATCGATTAATTAGTTGACATTTTTTTGAATTTGAAGATAGTGGATAGGGAAAACTCCGTACATCAGTTCTACTGAGAGTGTTCAATTTCAGTAAAGTACTACACTTGTTGCAGCTGCGTCCCGAATCGAAAACATGATAATTTTCTGTCTCGCCGTAAGAAATACTTGATAAAGATATTGCCGACAAAGATCCGCACAGCAGGGTTGCATAACTCAATAGCGTTGTAGTTACATGCATCACCGACCGATGAGACTGCGAAGCAGGTACTAATTGCGTGGATTGCTGCATCCCTTCGGGGAGACCTAAAGTAGCGAAGGCGTGAGTCGGCATAGCACCCGGCGCTGTAACTGCACCCGACAACCCATTCTGACTTCTGACTTCCGAAATTACGTATAGTAGGGAGAAGCTCCATGGAAGAAACATCGACGACTCGTGCAGATTGCTCAGTGGTAGGTGCTTAGTTTGGAACCATCGAGTTACTAAAAACTCCGTCGTACAGAGGAAAGCAATTGTCATACTACTCTTGCTAAGTTTCCTTGGCTTATCAAATTCATGAAATAAAGTGATAAAATTTAGCAAAGTAGCAGAAAGAAGCATCAAAAACGAGATGTGGATAAAAGCGCGTTCCATATAGGTATACATCGTAATAAGGAAAGACCAGTAAATTAATCCAATTTGATTTGATCATATTCAAATCAATTGAAATCAAAGTAATATTTTTTCTTTTCCTTCTTAACGTGAAAAGAGGTAAAATTACCGCTTTCACAGCTTGAACGGAAATTACTACCTAATTTTCATTGATTTGAAAAGTCTACTGAACCGGATATAATATATATATAATATATATATATATATTACAAATACATCTATCTACAGATCGATATTTATTTTCTATTTACCAATTCAAGATGTAGAAGTAAACATTGGAAAATTTGAAAATACCGCTACTCGGATTCGAACCGAGATGCTCTGGCACTGCTTCCTAAGAGCAGCGTGTCTACCTGTTTCACCATAGCGGCTTTTTGTAAAGAAAAAAATATATATATATATATATGCAAAATGATTTTATACCAGTTTGTAGTGGTACGTCAACGTCTATCTGCCCGAAATATGGGAGTATATTAGCAAGACATATTGGAAGTGGTAAGATGCGGGGAGATTCCCTTGGAAGAGATTGCCGCAATAACTGGAGTACCAAACAAATGATTTATGAAACAAAAATGGTGTTAACACGAGTCTATATTGCTACAAATATATATATATATATATTTATATGTATACACGCAACGGAATATGGCGCAGTTTGGTAGCGCGCCATCTTGGGGTGGTGGAGGTCACAGGTTCGAATCCTGCTATTCCGAGTGGAGATGAAGTCACCGGGTCTGCGAAGAAGTACCAAGTTTGTTGCCTTTGGCGCTTCCACAGGCAAACAACTGACGAACTGAAATGCATTTTAAGTATAGTGTTTTGCTACCTAAAACCCCATGAACTCCGAAAGAAAAGAAGCAAAAGATGAATAGTTTTAACTACTTATTTTCTTTCGGAGTCAGTTGTTTCGCCCTTGCCCATACTTCGGAAAGAAATAGACTCCTCTATTTTCTTTTTGTTACCTCGATTTTTATCTGTCCCCACTTATCGACATGAAGTAGCAGCTATCCATTATTTAGTCACTAACTCCCGCAGGAGCAAACCTGCTTCACGTTTTAACTCGTCGTCTATTGAGCTCAATATTCATCAATTAAGCTTGCTTACGTTTCAACTCGGTAAATAATAACCTACGGGTATCAAAGCAGTTAAACGAAATACTTTAAATCCTTGGTGAACTATTCTATACAAAAAAAATTGAATTTTATTTAACCCCAATTGTACTAGTACTGGCTGATGCCATACTTCCCTCTCTCTCGTTTCGAGCTTCCTCACCCAGTCATTTAGTTTATATCTAGATACGTATTATATATACGTCTCTTTTCTGAGTGAAGTAAAAAGATATATTCCTAATTCTTTTAGGGGTCTTTCTTTTCCGCCACATAGTAAAAACTTTTTGAACGACCGGTTAAAACAGATTGGGCCAGAGAAAAAGCCTTTGACGCTACTTCTGCAGGTCTAGTTTTCCATGCGCGATTACGAATTTTTTTCTTAGATCCAGAGGTTCGTTTTTTAGGAACTGCCATTATTATTTATTCTCCGACTAACTTGAAATTATGTTGATACGTATCAATGGAATAGATATAATAGGGAAGAAACTAAGGAGAAATGAGCACGGGCAAGGAAAAATGGGAAAACTATGAAGTTCCATGTCGCTACATCGATTTGACAAGTATCTATTGACTCCATATAGAAGACTAGTTAAGATTTGTTTAGGTCTTTGCCACCGAAATGAATGGAATCAACCACGAATCGAATCATATTTTCTCTATATCCAAAAGTTCGTCATTTTTTCTTCTTAGAGTGAATCTGTTGTATTACTAGTTTTTTTCCGAAGCAACCATGTAAGATTCTGCCTCTGACAGCTGCATCATCCAACCATGGATAGCCAAAATTGATGTCAGATCCGTGACAAATAAGTAAAACCCGATTTATCGATATTTTTATATTGGACGTCAACGCATGTCGAACTGGAGCGAAGTGCTGAGCATCATAGAATCTTCCCTGCTCCACTCGAAGTTGTTTACCGCCGATGTCAATTATTGCATATTTATTCATCCTAATTTTCTCTTTTTATATCTCCATTTTATTTTTAATACTAGAAAACAATGAGGGTGTGATTTGCTAACCTATTCAAAATCGAATCATCTGAAATAAGTATCTCGGGCATCTTTAAATATTGTCAAGTTTTTCACATATTTTTAGACATGAAACTAAAAAAACCGCACAGATGAAATTTTTTGCCTAATCAAACATTCATTAAATTATTTGCATATATTCTACTTCATTTTGTTCTCAGATTTTGATTTTCAACTCCTAATCAGAAGAAGTTGAAAACGATAACAAAGTTAATTTGGATTTAATACGCTCGTGGAATTTTCAAATAAATATGCCTGTCTCATCCCCCTGTGTCCGCTGGTAGCTTCTTGTCTGACCGGATTTTTCTCGTTTCTCCTTCCAGAAGCAGCGAGAAGCTTGCGGCGCCCGTGCGCTGCATTCAACACCTTTTCGTTAGCCATCGCTACGTCTGTATCCCTTTCACTGTTTTGGAAACAGGCTGCGACTCACTCTATCCAACAGTATTTGTGGGCCCGGATTCCAAAAAGTGATTTCCATTTGAAGATAGGTCTTTTGATTGATCCTCTTACTCTTGTTATGGCAACATTAGTTACTACCGTGGGTATTTCAGTGATGGTTTACAGCGATAGTTACATGTGTCATGACTAGGGATACGCACGGTTTTACGCTTATCTAAGTTTGTTTACCGCGTCCATGTTGGGGTTAGTTTTTAGTCCTAACCTGATACAGATTTACGTATTTTGGGAATTAGTTGGAATGCGTTCTTACTTGTTAATAGGTTTTTGGTTTGCGAGATCGAGTGCCGCAAATGCTTGTCAGAAATCTTTTGTGACCAATCGCATAGGAGATTTCGGGTTGCCGCTGGGTATATCAGGCATCTACTGGGTAACTGGTAGCTTCGAGATTTCTGAATTGTGTGATTGATTTCTTGAATTAAATAACAGCGGCACCATTAATCCGATCTTTGCTAATACAATTGCCCTTTTACTTCTTTCAGGTCCGGTTGCCAAGTCTGCTCAATTTCCACTTCATGTATGGCTACCAGATGCCATGGAGGGACCCACGCCCATATCGGCTCTAATTCACGCAGCTACTATGGTGGCCGCCGGAATTTTTCTAATAGCTCGAATTTTCAATTTTATTTCGGTATTACCTACAACCATGTATGCCATCTCCTGGGTAGGCGGAGTCACAACCTTGTCAGGTGCCACACCGGCTCTCGCTCAGAGAGACCTAAAAAGGGGTTTGGCCTACTCTACGATGTCTCAGTTAGGATATATGGTACCAGCTTCGGGTATCGGCGCTTCTCAATCCGCTTTGTTTCACCTCATTACACATGCCTATTCAAAAGCTTTGCCATTCTTGGGTTCTGGTTCAGTTATCCACTCCATGGAAAAAGTGGTCGGATACTCCCCCACTAGAAGTCAAGACATGTTTCTAATGGGTGGCTTGCGAAGACACATGCCAATTACTGGAATTACCTTCCTTTTGGGCACCCTCTCTTTATGCGGTATACCCCCGCTATCCTGTTTCTGGTCCAAGGATCAAATTATTACAGAAAGTTGGATGCGCTCCCCCTATCTTGGGTTGACAGCTTCTATTACAGCAGGACTTACCGCGTTTTACACGTCTCGCATTTATCTACTCACTTTTGAAGGAAATTTCCGTGCCCATCAGATAAATTACACCGGTTTTGATACCTCTTTTCCATCTGAATTTATTATCACTTCGTGGGGTGGAGCTCAACCAAAATCACTTACTGAGCAAACTCATAGTAACTTCATATTTGCAGCAGATGTGGAGCGAAACGAAGTTAAAGAAGCAAGAAACTTCGTGACCGTCTATACACCCGAAGAGAATCCCGTTTGGGGAAAAGCAATTCAAACCCGTTCTGAGCAAAATCTGCTCTATCCCCAAGAATCAAATTTTTGCATGGTATTACCTCTGATTATCTTGGCGATACCCACTGTATTCGCTGGGTTGGCGGGAGTTGATCCAACTCGAAAAGGAGCTAGTACGGACCCCCTGCTTGACTGGCTTATTTCTCTCCCGCTTCTCCCTGAAATTAATAAACATTTTGAAAATTTGACAGAAATATTAATAAGTTCAACTCCGTCAGTTATTTTATCTCTTATTGGGTTAGTAATTTCCTTCGAAGTTTATGGGCGGGGCAATAAGTTTGTTGATACAAAAATCTTTCTAAAATTTAGAAATAAAAATTTATTAAAGACTTTTTTACTTTCTACCAGAAATTGGTCCACAAATCGAGGTTATATTGATTATTACCACAACATTTACTTCGCGCAGGGCGTAATCGCAATTAGCAAGCTTATCTTGCATTTTGACCAATGGATAATCGATGGATTTATTAACGGAACTGGCACATCAAATCTTTTTAGTGGAGAGAGTTTACGACACGGAAAAAATGGTAGAATATCTCAATATCTATTTGGATTAATTATTGGAACTATTTTATCGATGTGTTGCAGCTAGTTGTTGATTTCCCAATTCCGCCCTTGCCGTAAACTGCCACTTTCGTTTCACGAAGCTCCAATTCGCGTTCATTTCTCCCGACTATTGTTCATCTTCCCCATCTCTATCTCTTTTTGCTACTTCTATTTATCAGAGATATTACTTCTTTCTATGAGGTAGGATAATCCTGCGGCTATTCTACTATGCTTCTTGGGGGGGGGAAATAGAAAGTACCAATTGGTGACCGATCGATACAGATCGTGGGGGGCTTGTGGGGTTGATCTCGACCTTGATCGGTGGCCCCCCCCCCCCTCTCTCCCACGATTCGGGTACCATTCCATTCAAATGGGATTGCTATCGCCGCTGCCTCCTCCTATAATGGGAGTTAGAGTGTACGCGAAGTCTACTTCACAAAATGTCGGAGAAAGCTTAACGTCTTACAGATTTAGAAGCGATTCAGAGAACGAAAGAACAAAGGTCTTTGAGTGTGTATGAGACCGAATCCCCTACCACTTTCCTCGGTAGCTCAGCGGTAGAGCGGTCGGCTGTTAACCGATTGGTCGTAGGTTCGAATCCTACCCGGGGAGATTCGTTCGAATCTACCTCAGCAATTCCCACTAATTGGGTAGTTGTGTTTCTCACATATGCCAAATCAAATTGTGTTGGACCATGATCCACCAACCAGTGAATGATTCACTATCGTGCTTATTTCCAGCTCTAACAATTGGAGAGAAACAGATTTGTGCGTTCTTACCCCCCCCCCCCTCGAATACCCCCAAGGCAAGGACCCTGCCTATTAAGAAGTCGTGGGGGGTCCCCCCTTCAATTCCGGTGTATTGAATGATTGAAATGAGGGAATTGATAAGTCATCTGGGGAGGGGAGTAAATCCACAATTTTATAGAGGATCTATTCCAAGTAGTCCTACTAACACGCCAATCGAACGTAGATGCCACCCTCGCCTCCTTGGACGCCTTCCTGAAACAACTCAGCCAACGCTTCCTCGGGGTTGAAATCCCTGTCGAGCGCAAGCTCTAGCTGGCGCCACATAGCTTTCGCCCCATCCCGTCGCAACTGTCGACAGTGTCGACACTATCGACACTATCGACACTATCGACACCTATGCACGCTTGAACCTAACTAAATGATGACTAGCTATTCAACGAAATGGGGATTTGTTCTTTCTAAGGAGGTCTTCTATGTTTTTCACTTCAGTCATGCGGTTATTAGGATTCCAAGCGTGATGTTGAGAAGCTGTTTTGCAAAATCCCTATGGAATAAGCTATTGCTCCTTCTCAATCTTCTTTCTAAGCAGAAAAATTCATATAGGAAATGGCCTTCAGTTCCTTAACTATTTGATATGCTGCAATAAAATGATTTCTATCAGTAAAAGAAAAATATAGATCTTCCTTTTACTGAATTTGGCTTCTAATTATATTGCTAGAGATCTAGACAGAATGAAGGGTATCTAAGATTTGTTCTATGAACTTTCATGAGAAAATAGTTTCGTCGTTTGATCCAGTGACGCCCCACCAAACCAGAACGGATGGAATAGATATTAATAAATTTCAAGCAACATATTATAGATAAGAAAATCCTGAAATGGGCAACGGTTTCGCCTCATCCATTTGTTTCTATGAACCAGAAGCCTAAACCGAATAAATCGCTCTGGAAAATCTTCTGCTACCACGTAGGAATCAAAGTGAGCGGGACTAAATGTCTGCGGATATTGCAGATGGATATCCATGGAAGAAATTTCTTTGACGTATTCGGAATCTCGCTCCTCTTCATCCAAGGGGAGATTATTCCACCGCTTAATAGATGAGTCAGGTTTCAATTTTGGATTATCTTCACTATTATCTTCATTATTATCTTCACTATTATCTTCACTATTATCTTCACTGTAGAGAAAGAAATTTTTAATTTTTTTATTTGACATTTTATTAAGGTGCTGCCTTCTCATACCATAAATGGTGTAAAGCCTCCGCGCCAGTTTTTTCGTTGGCAACAAGCTGCGACGCGAGGAAGGAATGTTAGCATCTGGCTGGAACAGAAGCATGGGATCCCAGATGAAGCGCCCCCCGAAGAGTCGAGTCGTTTCATCTAATCGATTACAGTGTGTTTCATATTCATTAGATGAGTCGCCGGATATTCCCAATTCGAGAAATTGCTCGCGTAACAACATATTATCCAACCGGTTTTCCAATCTTTTAATAAATTTATCTGTCACATTAGTCGCAGATTTCTCAAAACTAAATAGATATCCGCTTCTCCCACACCATTGACTCTTGTCACCCTTAATCCTATCGAATTCAAAATCTTGCTGGGGTATATAATTCCGATTTTGGTAAAGGAGAATTATATTATACAAATGATTGGGTTCAGATGATACCCTCATCAATTCATAAGCCCCGCTTCGCAGGAAACGGAGACGCCAAGCCTTATGGGACCAAGTGATCTCGCGCGACACTTCCGTCGGACTTGAGTTTATTAGTTCGGGTGACTGTTGCAGTTCGAAGTCGGTTAGACTGCTAAATCCCCCCTTTCTCACAAATTTAGAAGAACGACTTGGAGAGGTTACACCTGAACAATACTTGGGTTTACCGATAGGAACGGAGAAGGGAAGATTACTACTGCGTTGACTTTCGTCTCTACAAATTTCTGAACGTGAGAAATTAGTCGAGAGATTTTCTAGTACACCACAAGCTAGGTTTAAGTCATTCTCTACGAGTTTGTCGATAACAATGAAATTTTCTTCCTTTCCCATATCCATTTGGAGCGAATCGCGAGCTACTAATCCAGCTAGTATCCCTAGGATATGCGAAAATAGAGTGAATTCAGTAAATGTTGACTCGGTTATTGAAGGTTCCACATACCAGTTAGACAAATAATAAAATCGCATCTTTAACGCGTCACGACCAATATATGTATTCGTGAGATAAGTATCTATCAAACTATTATTTGAGGTAGCTTCCGCTATCTCGCGAGAAAAGATGTCCCATTCAGAACCGGATTCTATCCCATTGCCCATATCACTAGCAGTCGAATGTTGTCTATGCAAAGCTAATTCAATTGCGTCGCTACATATAATCTTACTTCTTTTGGAAGTACCTATTAGTAACGCCTCATTAGCAAGAAGGAATAAATCTCGTTTACTATAACCCGTAGTTCCAGACCCAGTACCTTCAATAAGAGGAAGGGGCGGATTAGCCCCCATTTCGCAACCTTTGATACGTAATAGAATTGATAAATCTTTCTGACGTTGATACCCGTTGGATTTTCGAAAATTTATTAATTAGTTTAACCGGTTCGGAGCTATTGGAGCTGGATCTATCCTCGCAGGTACGTGAGTCGTAGCGATAACAACATTCTTGCGCATGTTGGAATTGCCGCGCCTGTCACCAATACTTTTCAATATTTGGCAAAGTAAGAATTTGGGATCAGCTTCTAGCTTATGATACGAACGATGAATATTCAATTCATGAATATCTTGAATCCATAGTGTACAGGGAGACATCTCTTTCGCCATTTCAAAAACGAAATTTAATCGGTGTACGCTTTCTTTCGAAATGAAATTTCCACGTACATTATTAAAAAAGGATCGGTTGTATATCAGCTTTTTCATTGGTAGTTTCACCACTGGAAAGTAGGAATCGAATGCTATATCTCTAATAATGGAAGATCGGCCAGTTTCTATGGGTCCTACTAGCAAAATTCCTTTAGATGGTAATAATCCCGATTGGAGTGAGATAGGTATGTCATGACATGGCATATTTAGTAGACCGCCTCTTCGTCTCGCTGTTACTGAAAATAGAATATTTCTCTCGAGGGCGGAAAAAGCCCACTTTTCCGCAGGATCCAACTTACGGATCTTGTGACTCAATAGATCATTTTGCCAGAATTGACGCAAGTATGCCAAAACATTAGATCTTTCTTGTGGATAAGGTTCATGAAAAATCTCGTTGCTCAATAAATCATAATTGGAATTCAATTTCGACACATACCTATAAAGAATTTTATTCGTCACTAAATGTTGAGTCAGTAGTTCTTTCTTACTATCTAGGATATCGGGGCTTTCTCTATGAAATATCCATGAATCAATTTCATCTTTCACAAAGAAGAAAAAAATTATATTATTTATATAATTCAAGAATCTATTCAAAGAATAGATTAGTAGATCTCTCGTTGACATTTAGCTTGTCGAAGGGGAATGCATTACCTCTTTCAAATAGGATCCACGCGTTGGGTCTGTCAAATATTCAATAGTATTGAAACGTTTCCATAAATGAAAGGAATTGGAACCCGAAACGGCAGACAAAGGGTGTTTGAATAATGCAAGAACAATTAATACTGAAAGAATGAAGTAATAGAAGATAGACCTATTGGAAGATTGAGATACTGACCATCCTCCCGAATGTAAAATCTCCGCTTCATCAGGAATTTCCTCGAAAATAAGAAGACTTATCTCGGATACTATAGTATTGATAGAATCGTTGTCGAATCTCAATCCTAGGCTTTGCAGTCTTTGAGACAAATAGGCTTTCGCACCATCTACTACATTTTCAGCAATTCTTTTATAAATTCTAGGAAAATTATGAGTTGAGTCATAACTTATTTTAAGTCCTATTTCTGGATATGTTTCTCTAATCAGATCGTAAAAGTATTTCCACCAGGTGGGGGTAAAAAACCAAGGTATGTAATCTCTAAATAAGCTCCATTTTTCATCGATATTGTCTTTCCAAAAGATCCAAGAGATCTTATATCTGTTCAAATCTTTGAATAATTCATTGAAATTGATAAAGTGGGATGGACGAATAGCCTCCCTCCGGATAGATTGATCCGCAAAATCCGTATCTTCGTACGCAACCTCCTTTCCAATCGATTCTGCTAGAGATCTCGATGTTACATCGTTGCATAATGGGAGTCTTAGCGACCAATAAGATGTTTCCAATTCTTCCGGTTCCCAGAAATACTTAATAGACAAATTCTTTTGATAGACTCGATCCAATACCAGATTCTTGAGACGAGGTTGGGGTTGCCCATCCGACGATGAATCGGAGTTTATCGACGTTTTCTCCAAAGAAACTCCATCGCTACTGCACGAATATAGAAATGACTCTATCGTTTCACGAGGAGATAAGTTCAAACTCGCCAGTAACCTCTTCAGATCCGAAATAGAATTGGAAAGTCCATCTGGGTGAGTTACTAATGCTGTGGATTCATGCAGATTAGATAAAGTAAATTGAATTGGTGTGAGTGCGTGACCAGCAACCTCCCCCGCTGTTTGTCTCGATAAATTGGATGACAACGAATCCGACAGTTGGGGATGAATAAATGAGATGATATTAGATGAGATGGTTTCATCTTCGGAGCCCACGTAGAAATTTTCTAAGACGTTGAGGTAACTACTGTTGCATCTCCCAATAAAAAAATTTCTTCTGATTCTCGGAATAAAGTTGCTTCCAGCACAGTTCCGTATAGGTGAGTCGTCTAGAAAGTTTAGTTTATCAACCTGATCGGAGATGTATCTCAAAATATTCTCACCAATATCTCTAGTTGAACCTCCCCCACGGTTTAAATCATGCATAAACAGATTCCAAAATTGCCTTCCCGTAATGGAAAAATCATCGCTTGAAAACCCTGCTCGGATAGATTCAATGCGGGGCAACCAGATAGAAGTAGGATTCACTGCAGGTTCCAGCTCGGTCGAAGAGCCTACCGATTTATCACTCATTAACAGTTTGGATTCAATGAATAAACTCTTTTTTCTCTCAAGAATTGTTTTGAGAAAAAGTATCTGTTCATCAATGTAACCATCGAATAAACTTGATAAAAGATCAAGCTTCATGAGATCTATCTTGTTTAATTTCTCGAGATCTATATCGTTCAATTTTTCGATGCAATAATCAATGGTATATATCAAAACTTTCTGGCGAGTAACCTCAGCAACAATCATTTTATAAAGAAATAAAACATTGAGAAATCGATGAAAATATTTTTCGTTCCGTTGATTGTTACTACCGAGACTGACACCAATATTATTTAGTAATTCGTTTCCTATTATTGATACACGGCAAATTGATTCCTCCAAGTCATACTTTAAGACTTCCCCGACAGGGAAAGAAGACGAATCCTCGGTCGTATCGAGCCATCTATGCACATTTGATTGAACATTTCTATACTCATCAATTTGAAAAGTAATATATTCGTTCAATAGGCGCCCTACGTTATCTTTCCATTTCAATACTATTTATTCAGTTGCAATTCCTGTTACACCGGTGTACTCCCCGATCCCCGTCCAGCCATCCAACCGATATTTGATTTGGAAGAAATATTCAGTAGATAATGCGCAGAAATAGTCATAGAAAAGAAATATGTATGTTGAGTAGAGAGGTATTATTCTATTTCGTCCATACAATCTAACTAAAGAATATATTGAATGTATGTTACTCTCTTCTTTCAATTAGTTTAAAAAAGTAGTATTTTCACTTCGATTACTTATTTCTCCAAGTATACCTAAAAAAGATATTTGAAAATAGTTCGGAAGAATCTCATTGAGGTTGAGGTGTCTGCTACTCGCTAGCCCAAGTTTCTTGCCAGATATTTGAGTAAGCGGCATGTCGCCCTTCATTTTCAATGGAAATCCTTTCCCAGATTTGACGCTACTACTGACGTCAATAACTACTGCCCCATTAGAAATCAGATTTGATTTCTCGATTATCGAGATAAATTTGGTGAGTCGATTTATTAATCCATTTCTCATTTGTGAATAAGTGTGTAGAATGGGAAATTCTTCCCCAATTTTGTCACAACCTAATCCGGATATACAGCCACGAAACGACGTCGTTTTCTCGCAAGACATAAATGAAGACAAGTTGGAAAAGGCTTCTCGTTCGGGGTAAAATCCCGATCCATCCCCCTGGTGATCCGCTGAATTTCCGGATTCAAGTAACGCCTCGTCATAGGAGTTTAATACTACGGGACTTAATGAGTCGTTTCTCAATTGTGTTGCTTGTAACCGACCCGGATCTCGCTTGTTACGATTTTCCCAAAAGAGTAACGAGTCGAAATCACTTTGGTAGTTTTTAGAAACTACCAGATAGTTATAGAATGTGAAAAACCTACTTGAATTTTGTAAACACCTACCCCTACAAAATACTTGAATCCTTTCAAAATCATCCCTGGATATATCTCTGCCAAGGAGTGAACCCCTCACTACGCATGCCTCCCATCTACCGGAAACCAGAGGAATCATCGCATCATAGCGAACTTGCTTCTCTTCTTTCGTTGAACCTGCAGAAATATCTTCGCTCAAACCTAAGTAGCGGGAAACAGGTATTCTCCTCTTTTCACTCCTTCCAACAGATAAAGATCTTTCGAATCGGAGGAAGCAGTCACAGGAAAAATCACCAAGGTTTTCCGCTTGTTTTCTTCTTACTCCGTCACCCCCATTAATGACTCCCGTTAATACAAAACTTCTTTCGATCGACCTTTTGTCACTCAAGCAATGCATGGAAATTGGTATTGTTAGCAACATCAGCATCTCCAGGGTGATGCCACTACCTCTTTTTAGTGAATCACGCAGATTGCGTAAAAATAGTGAACTTAGAAATCACAAGTCAGATAATCTGATAAAAGGTTCATAATTGGAAGATGGACTAATTAAAAATTCTTTGAGATGTTGGTTTTTCAATGATTCGAAGAAGTGATCTAATAGACTGACTTCTATTAACTCCGAAATTTTAGATGAAAAATCTGGACTTCCTACTCTTTCTCTTGCCACCTTTTTTACCTTATTTTCTTTTTTCATATTAATTCTATGCGGTAGATGCTATCTATTTCCCACATTTATTATACCAATAATCTTGAAAATTTCAAAATAGGATGGAATACATATTTCAAATGAGTCTAGTGATTTCTGTGAATAGTCGTATCCAAAATTGGAATTAGATCGGGAATTCTAAATTGTTATTGTTGAGGAGACCCACACATATCCCATCCACCTTAACAGTTCTTCTCCGTTCCAAGCAGAGCGATGGGATCAAATTACCCAATTAAATTATGGGCGAACGACGGGGATTGAACCCGCGCGTGATGGATCCACAATCCATTGCCTTGATCCACTTGGCTACGTCCGCCCCCTCTGTTGATTTAGTTGGCTCCCCCCCGGACGTGAACAAGATCTATCTGTTAAGCAATCTAGATAGGTCCTTCGGTTGATACACATACATATTAGCTGTATGTATATAACAAGACAATAGAAAATCTTTGAAATGAGGAATACACTCCTTCTTCTATCCAAAAAATTGGGGTGGGGGATTACAAGCATTCTGCAAATCGGAGTAGGAAACTTCGTAATCTATTAAGTCGCGGAAGGATATTCCAAATAGTTTTCAGAATTTAAGGTTGGAAACTGATAATCGTGAAATTGCGATAAGCTGTTATCATTCTTTTCATTCGTTCTACCGAATGAACCTTCATCTCATTGGACACCAAACCTCCCCCTCTGAAGTTAAGAGATTTGGTATCCAGTTGTGCTGCATAACCAGACGGATGTTATCCGTTTATAGAAGGAGCTTCGACAGAAGCCAAGTCTAGGGGGAAGTTATGAGCGTTACGTTCATGCATGACTTCCATACCTAGGTTAGCACGGTTTATGATATCAGCCCAGGTGTTTATGACACGACCTTGGCTGTCAACCACGGATTGGTTGAAGTTAAAACCATTCAAGTTGAATGCCATAGTGCTAATGCCTAAAGCGGTGAACCAGATACCTACTACGGGCCAAGCAGCTAGAAAGAAGTGCAGAGAACGAGAATTGTTGAAGCTAGCATATTGGAAGATCAAACGACCGAAGTAGCCGTGAGCAGCTACGATGTTGTAGGTTTCTTCTTCTTGACCGAACTTGTAACCTGCATTAGCAGACTCATTCTCAGTTGTTTCTCTGATCAAACTAGAAGTTACCAAAGAACCATGCATAGCACTGAATAGAGAGCCGCCGAATACGCCAGCTACACCCAACATGTGGAAGGGATGCATAAGGATATTGTGCTCAGCCTGGAAGACGATCATGAAGTTGAAAGTACCAGAAATGCCTAGAGGCATACCGTCAGAGAAACTTCCTTGACCAATTGGGTAGATCAGGAAGACGGCGGCAGCAGCTGCGACAGGAGCCGAGTACGCAACAGCGATCCAAGGACGCATACCTAGACGGAAGCTTAGTTCCCATTCGCGACCCATGTAGCAAGCTACACCAAGTAGGAAGTGAAGAACGATAAGTTCGTAAGGACCACCATTGTAAAGCCATTCATCGACGGAAGCTGCTTCCCAGATTGGGTAGAAATGTAACCCAATAGCTGCAGAAGTAGGGATGATAGCACCAGAGATAATGTTGTTACCGTATAACAAAGAACCAGAGACGGGTTCGCGAATACCATCAATATCTACGGGAGGAGCTGCGACGAAAGCAATGATGAATACAGAGGTTGCGGTTAGCAAGGTGGGAATCATTAAGACACCGAACCATCCGATGTAAAGACGGTTTTCGGTGCTGGTAATCCAGTCGCAGAAGCGACCCCATAGGCTTGCGCTTTCGCGTCGTTCTAAAGTTGCGGTCATGGTAATTTTTGGTTTTCAAGAAATAATTAGTGATTCCCCAGGCTAGTAAGCTTGTTAATTTATAATATATCACAAAAACCAATCTGTGTCAACCAAAATTAATTGAGTCTCCAGAATTCTCGGATATGGGGGCTTCTTTTCGATATCTCAAACAATTTTTACTCCATGCGATGCGCGTCCCAATCAATTTCAGTCTCTGAAAAAATGGTCATGCGTCAAGCCGCCTTTCTGCGAGGCACTCCGCAACTCTGCATCGGCCCCCCCCCCCCCGCCGTCCTATCAGGAGGAGTCTAATAATTAACAACCTAAGAAAGAAGAGAAGTAGTTGCCAATCTCCACTTGTGGCTTGGACACCCGTTATTCGTCGTTCACCCCTCACTCAACCATTTCTTCGTAGTGTTTTTTGATTCCCAGATAGTTTGTGCCCCGGTTCCAATCCACAACGCAATTACTGTGGATTGGAACGAATCCGAAACTAACGGAAATGGGCAAAAGCTTTGTTGGCTTCCGCAACTTTATGAGTCTCCTCCTTCTTCCGTATGGCACTACCAGAATTTCTGGCGGCATCCATTGATTCATCACTCGATCTTAAAGCCATACTTCGACCTGAGCGTTTTCGACACGCGATTAATGACCACCGGATAGCCGAAGCTTTTCCCTCTGCCGGTACTACTTCAACGGGAACTCGATAAGTTGATCCACCTACACGTTTGGTTTCTGTCACTACGTCGGGAGTTACCCCGCGCACTGCCTGTCGCAGAACAGACAGTGGGTTCCTATTTGTCTTTTACCTAATCCGCTTCATAGCCTGATAAAAAATCTGATAAGCTAGTGATTTCTTGCCATTTTTCAGGATACGATCAACTAGCATATTTACTAATCGATTACGATAAATTGGATCTGATTCGATAGTTTTCTTTCTGTTCACTACACTGCTCCGATGTAACACGAGTTTACAAATATAAATATGTCAGATTTCAATCAATTCTTTTATTTCAATGGTATCTTAGGCTACTATTTTGGCTTCTTCACTCCATATTGTAGGGTGGATCCACCAGTTAGTCGAGGATCTCCCCCCAAACTGCACGTGCGACTTTCATCGAATACAGCTTTCCACATGATTGAATAGAAACTATTCAAATGATTTTGAACCATTTATTTTTTAAGATGCAAATCATATTTACTCATTGCATATTGGGTATCCGTTTTCTCTTATTCCGCGGATGAAAAAATCGAAGTTTAGATATAAAAGAAGAAAATCTTGCAATTCAGTTATCTTACTAGGAATGTCCGTAGGTTTATCAATCCAATCAGTAGATGTGCATAAAGCCTTC